CCATTAGTTTGAACTATTATATCTGCTCTCCCCGAGAAAGATAATTTTTTTTTCATTATTGTAAAGGTCGATGGGGAAAAGAAGACTCCCCACCACCAAAATCTGAGTGAAAATATACTAAAAAGAAATAAAAAATCTTGTATTTTTTTCTTTAATCTTTGTTTTTAGAATTCAGAAAACAGAAGAATTCTTCTTTTAGACATCTTAGAAGATTGAAACCCGGTCTATTTCATATTGATTAGAATAGGGACTGCCAATTGTGAATTTTATATTAAAAAATTACTGAGCCAATTTTTTCAGTCAAATCCTTTCCGATTATTCCAATAGTTTAGGACTTATTTGTTTGTCGTACAAAAAAACTTTTTGAATTCCCGGTAGAAAGAGATTTCCCTAATGACAAAGCTTTTAACGCCGCCCAATATCCTTTCCTTTTCCAAATATTTTTACGAATACGCTTTTTTGATATAGAAGTACGTTTTTTTGGAACTGCCATTTAAAAATGAAGAAGTTACTCATTGTTATAGTTGGATGTGAAAGACATCTATTGTTCAAAACGAATTATTATTTCTTATTCATTATCCATTTTTTCTCTAAATAAAATTATCTTCATAAAAAAGAAATATAGATATGTGAAAGATGCGTGAAAATTGGATCAAAAATGACTGGAAATCCCAAAATTTTGATTCCATACAATATTCGTAAAACCAAAAATTTTGGGTTTGGAACTCTTAGTTCTTGTTCTTTATCTCTCAAATTTATATCTTTAGAATCTGCTATGTCATAGAAATCAAACTTAAAAAAAGAACCTAAAAGACCTTGATTTTCGTCACTCTATACTTGATTTACATGTAATAAAATACCTTAACCCTTTCCCTAATAAAAAACTTGAGTCTTTTTTTAGTCAAACTCGATGAAAGAATACACCTAAATTCCATTTTAAAATTTGAATGAGACTAGTAAGAAATCTGTTAAAGGATATGTGATTTGATAAAAAAGGATCTCAGTCATTTTTTATCCTTTCTCGATCAAAAAAGTTCATTTTAGATCGATAATATTCTAACGTTTACTAATAAATCCTTTTGATTGAAATGGAAAACAATCAATCCCATAATGAATTAGTTAATGCGTTGAAATAAACTAACTAAAATAAAGAGTTTTTATTTCATTAGTTAGTTAATGCGTTGAAATAAACTAACTAAAATAAAGAGTTTTTATTTCATTAGACCGATGACCTTAGTTAATCCTATAATTCATATTAGCATCAAGTACTCTTTGTAGCGTAATTTTTTATCCTTACTCTATGAATCTAAATTATTATTACGATAAATTATCGTAATAATAATTTAGATTTGCATTTTCCTATTATAAGTATTCGTTTTTATATGTAACTTGGTCATATCATTTGACCAATTGTAACCTCTTGGTTTGAATATTTGAACGATTTTGAAAAGACTCAGAATAAATACTAATGTAAAATTATTAAATAAAATAAATTAGTGCATATCGTGATTTTTTATTGACTTTTTCGAAAGAGGTAAGATCCGGTGACTCGGAAACAATTAATATTAATTAAGAATAAAAAACTTTTTTTATGGAACAGACATATCAATATGCGTGGATAATACCTTTCCTTCCACTTCCAGTTCCTGTGTTAATAGGGTTGGGACTTCTTCTTTTTCCGACGGCAACAAAAAGTCTTCGTCGTATGTGGGCTTTTCAGAGCGTTTTATTGTTAAGTATAGTCATGATTTTTTCCATGAATCTGTCTATTCAGCAAATAAATAACAGTTCTGTCTATCAATATGTATGGTCTTGGATTATCAATAATAATTTTTCTTTAGAATTCGGATACTTGATCGATCCACTTACTTCTATTATGTCAATATTAATTACTACTGTTGGAATTATGGTTCTTATTTATAGTGATAATTATATGTCTCATGATCACGGATATTTGAGATTTTTTGCTTATATGAGTTTTTTCAGTACTTCCATGTTGGGATTAGTTACTAGTTCAAATTTGATACAAATTTATATTTTTTGGGAATTAGTTGGAATATGTTCGTATCTATTAATAGGATTTTGGTTCACACGACCTGTTGCAGCAAAGGCTTGTCAAAAAGCGTTTGTGACTAATCGTGTTGGCGATTTTGGTTTATTATTAGGCATTTTAGGCTTTTATTGGATAACGGGGAGTTTCGAATTTCGTGATTTATTCCAAATATTCAATAACTTGATTTCTAATAATGAGGTCAATTTTGTATTTGTTACTTTGTGCGCTGTTCTATTATTTGCCGGTGCGATTGCTAAATCTGCACAATTTCCCCTTCATGTATGGTTACCTGATGCAATGGAAGGTCCCACTCCTATTTCGGCGCTTATACATGCTGCTACGATGGTAGCAGCGGGAATTTTTCTTGTAGCTCGACTTCTACCTCTTTTCATAGTCATACCCCACATAATGAATTTTATCTCTTTGATAGGGATAATCACAGTTTTT